TCTACCAAGGTATTCACCGAAGAGGCAGAAGCCCTTTTGAAAGAAGCTATTCAGGAACAGATGAAACGTTTTCTACTTCCGGAACAGTTATAGGTATAAAATAAAAGGCATTGATCACTCTTAATTTAAATACTAATTTAAAGCTTCTATCACTATCATATAAAACATATAAAAAAAAGTCGAATAAAAGAAAAGAATTTTAATAGAATTAATTAATCCAATAATCCAATTAAAGCTATAAATTATATACCATAAAAAAGCTATAGCTCCTGAACCATTTAACTTTCTTGACATAGATAAAAATCTAACAAGGATATGGAAATAAATTGCGTCCATGCGTCCAATAGGATTTGAACCTATACCAAAGGTTTAGAAGACCTCTGTCCTATCCATTAGACAATGGACGCCTTTCATTCCAATTTTTTTGCTCATTTTTACTTTGAATAAAAATTATTCGAGATAATTTTTAGAATTGCCTATTTAATTCAATGATGTATTAATTCTTCAAAATTTATTCTATTTTCGTTTTAATTTTTAATAATAAATTTAATAATAAAATAGTTAATAATAAATTTAATAATAAAATAGAATAAATATAAGAATAGAAAAGAATAATAAAAAAATATAGGATCTTACTTTTTTTATATTGAATTTTAATGGAATTTTATTACAAATAATAAGAAAATTCTTCTTATTTTGCTTTATTCTATCTGTTTTTATTCTATTCGAGTCAAATGGATCCTATCTCGACTCCATTTAGAGAGTCTATAATACTATATAGAGCGGGTAGCGGGAATCGAACCCGCATCGTTAGCTTGGAAGGCTAGGGGTTATAGTCGACGTTGATTCATCTTAACGTCTCTAATTCAAAACCGAACATGAAACTTTGGTTTCATTCGGCTCCTTTATAGACTATCGAGAAATTCTCGGATATAAGACGTGAACAAAAAAAAAATAAAAAATAATCAAATTGTTATTAATAACAATTTAAGAGAAAATACAAAGGATATTGAACTTCTTTAACTTGGACCCATAATATCTATGTCAGCTTTCTCTCTTACTGCATTCAAAAGAATGTGCTTTTTAGATGATCCCTCTAGAAGAGGGGAATTTTAACAATTTTTCTAGTTACTTCGTTCTCTATTTCTATTTGAAAGAATCCTTAGGAAAAGTCTTTTGTTTCCGCCGGGCTAATAATACTAAAAAAAAATGGATGTCTTTAGTAAACCAAAGTCACCTTTTAATAGCTATTTCGCTTCAATCTTTTCTCGACAAAAAAAAAAATCGAAGATTCAGTTACGATTAGAAAGAAACTTTTCTATGTTTATCCATGGATCCTTTACTCATACTCATTCAATTGAATATATTCATCCAATTAAAAAATTATGTTTCGTAATTTCATAATCCAATTTATGTTTATGAAGTTATAGTTGATTCTTGGATACAAATCGATACAAATCACGAGAATGTATATTCTTCTTCGAATCTTTTATTGAAAGGGGAAGGATTAAATCCTTTTAAGAAATAAAGTTTTTGATCGGAATATGAATCCAACCCAGGGACCCCTTAACTATTAAGGGGATTACTAGAACGAATCACACTTTTACCACTAAACTATACCCGCTATGATGCCATTATCTTCTAGAAAGGGTATTTTGTCGAGCAAAGTAATTGGTCGTAATCAATATAGGATTAAAAACGAATAATGAAAATGAGAGCATTGATATATTTTTTTGTCAGTACACATAATGAGCTTAGGAAAAGAAGACTCATTAAAATAACTCAAAAAACGAAAAAGTGCTTTCTTTTTCGAGAGGGGTTTTTGTTGACCGATGCTACTGGCCAAAACTACTGAATTTATAACATAAGAATGTATTGTTCAAGAAACCACAGTCCTTTTAGCTTTTTTTGTGTCCAGTAAAAAGTAAAATAATAAATAAAAAAAAAAGAAAATGAGAAACGAGACTATGATTCTATATCTTGGAAATAGTCCTCTTTCTGATTTTTATTTCTTCTTTCAATAACAAAAAAGGCCTGACTAGGTACCGACCGGGGTCAGGCCGTCGAAATCAGAGGCGGGATTTCATACGAAAAGCTTTTTATTGTTCTTTTTTTTTTTTTATTATTAGTATATATTGTATTTTTATTGTATTTTTTTGTCTAGTCTATATACAAAAAAAAATAGAGTCTATATAATATATCTAGCTAGATAGATTGTATAGTGAGTCTGTATTGATTGGAATATTGGGTTGGAGATATCTTTTTTGAGCACTTACTTTATCTAACTTTTATCTAAATGGAATTGCCGATAAAAGTTAGATATTTGATAAAACTTTATTACATATTTTTATATCTATAATAACCTTTTTTATAGTTAATATTAATTATTGAATTTTCGTTTAGTAATTAGTTTTATTAATTCTTTATTAATTCGATACTTTAATTAATTCAATTAATTGTAATTCGGAGAGATGGCTGAGTGGACTAAAGCGTCGGATTGCTAATTCGTTGTACGAGTTCTTCGTACCGAGGGTTCGAATCCCTCTCTTTCCGTTTCTGTTACGTTGATAACTTGGTCTTGATATTTTCATTCTCTTTCGAATCTTTCGAATTTGTCAAACCCTCTTGGTTTTTGTTTTTATTTTTTCATATATATATTATAGTCTTATTAAGTATTATAGTTTTTCTTTTCATTTTTAGAGTTAAGGGTGTGAAATAGATAAAATCCTAAGAACATTTCAAAATCAAGCAAAAAAAAACAATTTTTTTATTCTTCGCGTCCGGGATTTCGTCCTGGATCATTAGATAGGAATCCGAAGATGAAGAGCGAAACAAAGAATATCACTACCGTGTAAACAAAAAGTTTGAGAGTAAGCATTACACAATCTCCAAGATTCTTTTTTTTTTTGTTTGGGAAAAAGAGAATAGATTCTCTATTTTTAGAACACATATTCTATTTTGACACCAAGAAATCAAGTGCTTTATAGAAATAGAAAAAAGATTCCATTTCAGAAATTCATTTGTAAAATTGGTCGAGTCCTTCATTATCAAAAATTTTATTTCATACCGACAATTAGATATTATGGGGGACTCTAAGTAGAATATTCTAGTATATATGATAAAGTATTCTAATAATATATAAACTAATAGAATAAGGTCTTTCAATGGAAAAAAGTGCAGAATGAGGAAATCTGTGGATTCAGATTTATCGTGGCTATACAGGAATCTCGATCATTGACTTGAGGATTCATACTGTACGACTTATCTGATCTTATCAATTGTTAGAATTTTTTTTCGTGAATAAATCATGAATTTTGGAAGGTTAGAACAGTATTTAAGATCTTATCGAAAACTGACAGCAGCTTGCCAAACAAAGGCTAAGAGAAGAAAGAGCACAGGGATGACTGGCATAACATCTACGATTGGCTTCAAAAAAGCGTAGGCCTCAGGCAATTTAGCGAAGAGAAAACTGCTTGAATAAAGGATATAATTAAAACAGATCCAGATCAAACTAAAGATATTAAGCATAATAAAAATTTTATTCTTAAAAATAGAAAGATAATTGTATATTTTTTTTTTGATTGAGTTTTTAATTTATTATTCATTTTAAAATGAATAATAAATTAAACAATTTTAAGTAAGGTAGACCAATCAAAAAACCTTCATTCAATTCTCAACTAAAAAAAAAGTAAAGAATAGAAGAAATTGTACTTTACATCCAATATCTTAATTGAATTATATATTATGATCAATAAATTCAGTTTAATTCTATGTCTACATGTATCAAAATCTTATGAACAATCTAGTTCAGAGATCTTTTGACTGGAATTGACGAACAACCAATACTAATATTAGTGTTTATTAGTAACGAATAGAAATAGAATATGGGGCGTGGCCAAGTGGTAAGGCAACGGGTTTTGGTCCCGCTATTCGGAGGTTCGAATCCTTCCGTCCCAGAGCATACCCATTATATTATTTCTACGAGAATAGGTATTCTCGGTATATAGAATCTTTATTTTCAGTATATGAGAATAAAAAAGGATTGTCTTTTTGAACAACTTTCTATTTAATTTAAGATTCTAATCAATTTTCTCTTTAAGATTCTAATAGGTGTGATTCTTCTTCATTTTTGAATTATTTAAAGTGATTCTTCTTTGAATCATATTTTGCATAAATTGGATTGAGTTCAAATCAAATAGACATTGATGCAATTGAATCTATTTTTGATCCGAGAAAGATGAGAACATAGATAAAAATCTTTTTGAAGTCAAAAAAAAGCCGGATGCGCTTTTCATCCCATGCCCATCTCCTTGATAATTCATATTTCTGTTCGTTTTTTATAAAAAAAAGCTTACGCCCACATCTATTTGTGTTTTCAATCATGCACTTTAAATCGAAATCTGAAAGTGCCCACGATTCCCGATCCATTAAATGATAATGATGCAGTCGAATTATAAACTCTTTTTGGATTTCTGAATTGAATTATAATACTAAGAGTACTAATTGAACTCAATCAAGGCGATTAAGCAAGAGGATTAAGTTGATTAATTTACTAGGGTAGGTTAAAAAATAGGAAGAATGGCTTAATCTGGACTTATTTTGCTTTGTTTTGTACCTATACAAGAGAGTCTAGCATCCAGTAAAATAGTATGCTTTTTCTTTGCCTTATTCTTTGATTTAGAACCCCCTATCCCCATATACTTACTCGGAGAAGTAGATAGCGATCAATCGGAAATGGAAAAGCTCCATTTCAATCCTCTTATCTCTTTTAATCTAATTACTAATATAATTACATATGTAAACAAAAAAGAATGCATATCATATAGATTATAGATATAGAAGTCAAAAATATGGATTACTCAAAAAAAATGGATATAGATAGTATCACCTTAACCAACAACTATTCATGATTCCATAAGGGAATTAATTACATATTAAAATGAATTAAAACTAAAGGAGGAATATGCTCAAACTTCGTTTGAGACGGTGTGGTCGAAAGCAACGAACTATTTATCGAATCGTTGCAATTGATGTTCGATCGCGAAGAGAAGGAAAACCTCTTCGGAAGGTTGGTTTTTATGATCCAATAAATAATCAGACCTATTTAAATTTTCCTGACATTCGATATTTCCTTGAAAAGGGTGCTCAACCTACAGAAACTGTTCAGGACATTTCAAAGAAATCGGGGTTTTTACACAATTCTGACTTAATCAAAATCAAAGCAAATTCAATCAATGCAATACACAAAAAGGGGGTTGGATGATTTATATATAACTTGGTCTACCCTTGTTTAATTTAACACAAGTCCAACAAACACAAGTCTTAGGCTTGTGTTTGTTAATTATATATCTTAATTCTCTAATCTTATCTATATTTTATTATTATTTAAATTTTATTTAAATAATTTTCTTTATTTTATTAATTATTAAGAATTTTTAATTTTTTTTGCTTTCTTCATTGTATTCTGTTCAAGTGTATTCTTTTTCAACATTCACACTCATATTGACAACAGGGTATCAAACAAATATAATTCATTGTGTGTGGGTAAATCGAGCTTGCTCCCTTATATAGGTATAGGTTTTTGTACTTTATTTAATAGATAACATACGTGACAAGAAATGCCCTATCAATTTAGATTTTATACATATTGTTATTTAAGAATTTCGTGTATTTACATCTGAGCCATTCATTTTTATGTTCATAATTAATTCTAAATTTTTATATTTCATTTTCTTGCTAGTTTAATATTTGGATTGTGCGATGCAATTCAATTTCTTTTTTTATTTTATTGGGATTCCGATTGTATCTACACATCCTGATTTTATGTTTTTTGAGGCGGGGGGTTGCTAACTCAACGGTAGAGTACTCGGCTTTTAAGTGCGACTAGCATCTTTTACACATTTCTATGAAGAAATTGATTCGTCCACGCTATCTGTAGAGTTGGGAAGATCGCGACTGATCCAAAAAGGAATGAATGGAAAAAACAGCATGTCGTATCAATGAAGAATTCCAGGAATTTATTTCTTATCGGCTTGGTCAAAACTTTTTCTTGAATTCTTGGCGCAGAACAAAATACATTCAAAGTTTGGTCAAGTGAATAAATGGATAGAGCACTATGGCTCCAATTATAGAGAAAAAAAGCAACGAGCTTGTGTTCTTAATTGGATCTTAATTTGAATGATTTCCCACTCTAATTAGATGTTAAAAATACATTAGTGCCTGATGTGGGAAAGGTTTTTTCCCTGAGTGGATTATTTTTTTTTTTTTTTTTTTATGAGTCCTAACTATTAGCTATTCACCATTAGGGGGTGGAGATGAAAGTGTATAAGAAGCAGTATATTGATAAAAAGGATTGGTTCCAAAATCAAAAGAGCGATTGGCTTGAAAAAATAAAGGATTTTTAGCCATCTTCTTAGCCTTTAATCAACATAAACCAATTAGATGGAAAAGGAGAGGATAGAGAGTCCGTTGATGAGTTTATCTCTTGCCGTGGTATTTAGTCTTTTATTAATATAAATACTATTGCTTTGCCTGTATCGCACTATGTATCATTTGATAATCTCAAAAACCCTACCTTTTCCCTTCAGTTCAAATTGAATTTCAAATGGAAAAATTCCAAAGATATTTAGAACTAGATCTATCTAGGCAGCATGACTTCCTATACCCACTTATCTTTCGGGAGTATAGTTATGTGCTTTCCCATGATTATGGTTTAAATAGATCTATTTTGTTGCAAAATGTCAGTTATGAAAATAAATCTAGTTTACTAATTGTAAAACGTTTAATTACTCGAATGGATCAACAAAATCATTTGATTTTTTCCACTAATTATTCTAACCAAAATCTATTTTTTAAATGCAACAAGAATTTATATTATCAAATGATATCAGAGGGTTTCTCAGTCATTGTGGAAATTCCATTTTCCCTAGGATTCGCATCTTCTTTAGAAAGATCAGAAATAGTCAAATCTCATAATTTACGATCAATTCATTCAATATTTCCTTTTTTAGAGGACAAATTTTCACATTTAAATTATGTATTAGATGTACTAATACCCTATCCGATCCATTTGGAAATCCTGGTTCAAATCCTTCGATGCTGGGTGAAAGATGTTTCTTCTTTGCATTTATTACGATTTGTTCTCCATGAGTATTGGACTTGGAATAGTCTTCTTACTCCAAAGAAATCCATTTACATTTTTTCACAAAGTAATCCAAGATTTTTCTTGTTCCTATATAATTCTTATGTGTCGGAATACGAATCTATCTTTCTTTTTCTACGTAAACAAGATTCTCATTTACGGTCAACATCCTCTCGGGTCCTTCTTGAGCGAATCCATTTCTATGGAAAAATAGAACATCTTGCAGAAGTCTTTCCTAATTATTTTCAGGTTATCCTTTGGTTGTTGAAGGATCCTTGCACACATTATGTTAGATATCAAGGAAAATTCATTCTGGCTTCAAAAGATATGCCATTTCTGATGAATAAATGGAAATTTTA